AATGATAAATCACTACAAGTGATGGAGATACGCGATTTAAATAACGGAAAATCCAATATTTGAAAATTGTATCTAAAATAACTGGAAAAGTGGAAACAAGACCAGATATAATTTGATCATTTTGAGCAAATCCAAAATCTTTATAGACGAAACCAATCATTAGTTCCCAACCATGGGTTGAATGGAATCCTATACATAAATCCGTTAATAGAAGAATAGAAAAAGCTTTTATTGTGTCACTTAAATTATAGATAAATTCTCGAACCCAAGAGTTAATAAGAACAAGTTCTTGATTACCAAAAATAGAATAACCGCTCAGAATAAAGAAACAGATTATATTGGTAGAGAAGTGCAAAATCGTATTCATATGATCTTCGTTATGCGTTTTGATTAACTGGATTGTTTCTTTATAGATTCCAGTACGAAGATTTTTTAGATGTGTTTCCGGACATTCCTTTAACATTTCATCTAACAAAAACAGTTCCTCAAATTCAATAAATTTTTTTAGAATACTCTTTTCTTGACTATCATTCAAGAAAATTTCGGATTGCCTAATATTCCACCAATTGATAAACCAAGATTCCAGACTTTTCTTAAATGTGAAAGAGATACACCAGGGCAAAAAGACTATAGATGTAAGATATAGAAGGGGAATAAATGTTTTCTTTTTTGTCATTTTTCCTCTTTAATGAACTCAATTTGATCTCATTCCTCAACTCTATATGATAATAATCTTTCTATCAAGAATAAGTTTATTACAAGTCATAGAGCTTATATATATAAATATATAGTCTATTCTCTCATTTTTTTTAGTTGCAATTCGAAAGTTAGTCCTTGCCTTGTTTAATTTAGAAAGAATACGTAAATCGAATAAGAAATCAAAAGAATTCACTGTCAATTCCAATTTCGAAATCAAATAATGCTCCATCTATCAAAATATTTCAATCGGTAAATAAATAGGACAATTCTGAAACTTTTTGGACAATTTCTAGTTAATTCCAATTCTTACAAGTACAAGGATAAAACGGGTACCCTCAAAAACCAAGATAATTCGTAAGCTATAAATGCAATGTCTATTGGCAACAAATCATCTTCAAGCCGAGTCAAAGGAATAAGCCCATTGTTTTCGGTTTCCAGATAAAGGATCTCATACTTAAAGGTACGATTAAAAAAATCCGTTTTCGTATGAGTTGCTATTCTGAGGTATAGGATCTCTTCCATAGGTATTTCGAGAGTAATATCATTGGGAAAGCCCCAACGAACAAACTCTATTTTTTTCTCTTTTTTATCGAACATATCATAACCACCACCTACATCCCAAAAAATAATGCACCACAAATACAAACTCAAAAAGACACCCGCGATTCCATAGAAACCCAGCACGAGCCCTTGTGGAAAAAATGGCAAATAAAGAGACTCCGGAATAAATGGAAAATCGTAAAGTTCCTCGGAGAAAACTATAAAATCCTTATCAACATAACTGAAAAAAGAAAGCGATAAACATCCTAATGAGCCAAATAAACCGAAAAAGGCCCAAAAGTAATAGCTTAGGTTTCGAGAAGGCCCTGCGATATAAAAAACGCGTAGCTCTTTGAACCGGAGAACTGAGTCTTTCATACGTTATTATCTCCTTGGATTAAAAAAAATTAAAAAAAACCTGTTTTTTTAATTTTAAGATTTAAGAAATATTCTTTTTTTGAACATGAAGAAATAAAGAAGCCATTGCAATTGCCGGAAATACTAAACCCACTAAAGGAATCAAAATGGAAGACAAAAAGTTAATCATAAAATGTGTACCTCTATTTACAATTTGTACCTTATATATATAGATTATTGTTATTATATATATATATAGATTTTTGTTATTTTTTATTCTTATTTTTTTTATTTGGATCGTCTATAATAACTAGAATTCCTATATATTTATACTAAGTATATAGGAATTCTAGTTATTATAGCTAAGTCTACATATATATATAATTAACAATATATGTATATGTAGACTCTATATGTAGAACAAAATAAATTAATTGATTTAACCTTCTATTTCGAAAAGAAACAAACATATGTATGATAATAGACCCTTTTACTTTTTTTATTCTTAGTATTTTTTATTCTTTTATTACTTTGTTTTCATTTTTAGTCAAAGAAAAGAAATTATGGAATTGAAATAACTCACTCAGAACTCCCTTTAAAAGATTACGCGGTACGATTGAATCAAATAAGCCTTTGTGAAATAAATATTCAGCCGCTTGCGAACCTTCGGGTACTGCCTTATTCAATGTTTGTTCAATTACTCGTTTACCAGCAAATGCAATATAAGCATTTGGTTCGGCAATAATGATATCCCCCAACATGCCAAAACTAGCTGTTACCCCACCTGTAGTAGGAGATGTAAGGATTGATACATAGAATAACTTTTTATTTGTTTGATAATCATATAAAGCAGAAGATATTTTAGCCATTTGCATCAAGCTCAAACTTCCTTCTTGCATACGTGCTCCTCCAGACGCACATACCAGAATAAGAGGTAAAAGTTGATTGGTAGCATATTCTACCAAACGGGTGATTTTCTCACCTACTGCGGATCCCATACTACCCCCCATAAACTGAAAATCCATAATTCCAATTGCTACAGGAATACCATTTAGTTGACCCGTACCTGTTTGAACAGCCTCAGTTAATCCTGTTTTTAGTTGATAAGAATCAATACGATCTTTATAAGATTCCTCTTCTGAATCAAATTCAATGGGATCCAGAGAAATCATGTCTTCATCCATAGGATTCCAAGTACCTGGATCAATCGAAAGTTCGATTCTATCGGAACTGCTCATTTTCAAATGATATCCGCAGTGTTCACAAATATTCATTTTTGATTTAAAAAATTTTTTATAATTTAACCCATAACAATTTTCACATTCAATCCATAAATGCTTATATTTTTGAGTTTCATCGGAATTATTAGAACTTTCTCCAATAGTCGAATTATGATCATTTGTATCATTCTTGCTAGTTATTATACTAGAACTAGAATTCTCGCTTTCACTAGAATTTCTGCCCTTACCAAAAATGTAACGATAAAAATAACTGTCATTGTATTTGTCACTATCACCTAAACGGAAACTCTCAATACAGATTTTATAATAAAGATAACTATCAATGCAACTATTAATGTTATTATTCCAACTATATTTAGTATCATCCATGTAATGATCGTCATCACTCTTAGAAACATTATTCATATAGCTAGAAAAAAAACTTTCCTGTTCACTTAGGAAAGGCTGATCATTGTCAATCTCTAAAGTTTGATTCTCAATATCTAAATATATGGAATAACTGTTCCTCTTATTATCTCTAACTAAAAAAGTTTTATCAGATATTAAATTCTGGATGTTTCTGACACCTACTAAATAATCAAAATAACCGTAACTAGAATTATCATTATCATCCCAACTATTAATTTTTTTATTCATATCGGTTAAAATTTTTGGGTCTTCTTCACTTACACCGGTACTTTCAATAGGACCGAGACTATCCATTGATTTACTTAATTCACACCTGTATTCGAACTTCCTATTAAACAACATAGAATTGAACCACCTTTTTTCCATAGAGTTTTTTCCTCTATTTTCATAAAATATAATAGATGAATAGTCATTGGATGAAAAATAATAGAAATATTCCATTTTTAATATTCTATCTCATGTATTTACTATCAAAAAAGTATCTAAATTCGATAATTAGGATTAGTAACTGATAATAATAATAAAGTAAAAAATGAGTCGTAAAATAAATGATAATAAAATAAGAAAAAAATACCACCTCATTGGGGGTAATGTATTTATAAGTCGAATTACTTCATTTAGTGATTATTCATTTGCTTTTTCCTATATTCTATCTTTTATCTTTATACATTTTTTTCATTTTGTTTTGAAAATAGATGAAAATTGCATTTATTTTTTTAGCTTATAGAAAATAACATTCTATATAAACAACAAAAAATAAAACAACAAAAATAAAAAATTAGGTATGAAGATAACAAGAGAGCGGGGGGGATAAAAGAAAAAAGAGTTTTTTAAATCTATATATAAGTCATCCGCACCCCCCCTTTTTTTATTTCATTAATTGAATTTCATTTGTTGATTCGAGCTAAGTTCCAAAAAAACGCCAGCCCTTTTTGAAATATCCTGAACAGTTCCTGTAGGTTGAGCGCCTTGTTCAAGGAAATATAGAATAATAGGAATATTTAAATAGGTTTGATTCTTTATTGGATCATAAAAACCCACTTTCCGAAGATCTCTTCCCTCTCTTCGGGATCGAACATCGATTGCAACGATTCGATAAACGGCTCATTGGGATAGATATAAATGAATAATGCACCCCCCCTAGAAACGTATAAGAAGTTTTATCCTCGTACGGCTCGGGAAAATGAAAAATTATATGTATGTATAAAAATGGAATGTCAAATAGATCCATAAAATCATCAAATCAATTAAACTATGACTTAAGTGTTTTTTTTTCGTATTTGATTTCTGAAAAAAACTCCTCATATTTGTAACCCCATAACTCAAATTGGATAATTCTCAAATAACTCAAAATAAAATAAACCCTTTAGCTATTTCATTTATTGAGTGGTCTCTACCCCCTTTTCTTGCCTCTTGCCCGTTTTTCTTTATAATATAATATCTATTTTTTTTCTAATTCGAATAGAATTCTATTCGAATTCGAATAGAATTATAGAATTAATGAGACAATTTGAAAATGGTATTTACTTGTTCCATGATCTTTTCGCTTTTCTTTGAATCATTGGGTTTAGACATTACTTCGGGAATCTTCAATCTTTTCAAAAAAATGGCAGCAACATACCATTTTTTTTGAATTTCTCTGAAAGAATCATACAAATAAATAGAGGGTTAATTCCCGCGAATACACTTTGGATCGAAATAGTTTTACTAATTCCAACAATTTTTTTTTAACCTTGCTCCAATTTGATCCTTTCGATTTTTCTATCAAAAATATACTTACGAAGTTGTTCTAACTTATTAATTTTCACTAACCTTAGATACTTGCCCCTGAGAAATGAATAAACTCGAGCTCCATCATGTACTATTTACATCATCAACCCCTTTCCTGTCCCAAAAATAAGAAGTTATAGTGAAACAGAACAAATGATGTCGAGCCAAGAGCATGTTGATTTCTATATACTAGGAAAATGGCGGATGTAAGAATCCACAGCTAATATAATCATGTCTTTCAAGTCACACGTTGCTTTTTACCACATCGTTTTAAACGAAGTTTTACCATAACATTCCTTTAGCTTGGATCCAGTATGTAATTGATTCAATTATGGAATCGTGAATAGTCATTGATTCAATCGATATATAAAAATTTATCCTTTTTACTTTACGTCTGTGTTTTTATTCTATATAACGAAAACCATAAAGTAAAGATGTAAAAAAATGAAAATAAACTCCATATTGTATTAATAATTTGTAAAGTCGAAAAAAATGGGAATTAAAAAAAGGGGGGGGGGTAATCTTTATTTTGATATAAAATTTGTACTCAAATATAATATACATCAGGAATGCATATACTCTGGGACGGAAGGATTCGAACCTCCGAATAGCGGGACCAAAACCCGTTGCCTTACCACTTGGCCACGCCCCATTTTGATTTGACACTAATCTAATAAACACTATTATTGATATTGGTTGTTCGTCAATTCCACCAGTTCCAAAATTTCTATAGAAAAAATTGTTGCTAGGATTTTGATATGCGTATGTATCTATATATACATAGCATAAAACTAAATTTATTGATCATTACATAGAATTCAATTAAGATATTGTATAGAAGTAGGATTTCTTGTATTTCAGAATAAAAAGATTTTGAACTAGATAAGTTCAAATCAAAGAAGGATTTTGGCAGGTCTTATCTTATTTGATTCCTTTTTTTTAGTTTTATTCATATAATATTAATTTATTTGATTTATTATTGTATTTTTTGATTTATTAATATATATAATAAAAAAATACAATAATAAATCAAATTCTAATTCAAAAAAGCAAAAATAATTTTTATTTTCTTAAAGAACAAAATGTTTGTTATGCTTAATATCTTTAGTTTGGTCTGTATTTGTATTCACTCCGTCCTTTATTCAAGTAGTTTTTTCTCGGCGAAATTGCCCGAAGCCTACGCTTTCTTGAATCCAATTGTAGATTTTATGCCAGTAATACCTTTACTCTTTTTTCTCTTAGCTTTTGTTTGGCAAGCTGCTGTAAGTTTTCGATGAGATCTTTAATTTGAGTAATGTCTTAAAAAAATGAAGAATTTATTAGAAAACTAAAATGCGAACATTTTAATAATTTAAAAGATCAGATAAGTTTTACAGTGTGAATTCTCGATTCTAATATTGAAATTTTTGGGTATATACGAAAAAAAAATACGGATCATATCCTCATCTACGTTTTTCAATCGAAAAGTCCGAATTCTATTATTCGATTTGAGCCCATCACCAATATAATACCTAGATTGCAGATATGAAAGAGGAGTTTTTGTAATAGTAATTATTGATAATTGTAAGAAAAGGCTTGACTCTTATTACAAACCAAGTCCATTTCCGAAACTCATATACCTAAAAATCAATTCATTTTTGAGAAACTTAGTATTAAAAGAAACAAAATGTTTAATATAAGAGAATCTATTCTCTTTCTTTGTCGTTTTTTTAATTATCTTGGAGATTTTATAATGCTTACTCTAAAACTATTTGTTTACACGGTAGTGATATTCTTCGTTTCTCTTTTCATATTCGGATTCCTATCTAACGATCCAGGGCGTAATCCAGGACGTGAAGAATAAAAAAATGTATTCTGTGTTTTTATTGCTTGTGCTGGATTTTGAAATATTTTTAGGATTTTATCTATTTAATATCTTTAACTATTAAATCCAAAATTAAACAAACAAAGAAGTTCCAAAAGTTCAAAAGAAAAAAAATACTAAATCATCAACGGAAAGAGAGGGATTCGAACCCTCGGTACAAAAATTTGTACAACGGATTAGCAATCCGACGCTTTAGTCCACTCAGCCATCTCTCCCCAATTGAAAAAATAGAATTACTTTGTTTATGTTATATCACATAAACAAGAAGAAGCTTGAAAAAAAAAGAGACTTCTCTCTTTTTTTCTATTTAAATTCTACTCATTATTTTTATTATATATAATTATATATATATATAATTTTGGATTTCTTTTTTTGTCTTTTTCTACAGCCAAAGAGCCCGGCCAATATCTAGTCGGGCTCTTTTTATTCTCATGAATATTGAATAATAATAATTTATTTGACAAAAAAAATACTTGTAATTTAAACACGATAAAACATCAAAAAAAATATGGATTTATTCCTATAATATAAAACAAAAGAATAATACAAGATTAATATGTCTGATTGCTTTGTTCGACAAAAAGGGAATTCATATATAATAATTGTATTGTAGCGGGTATA